AAATAATCTTTTTTTTTTTTACAATAAAAATTACAATAAAAAATAGATTATCAATCAATTTGATAATAATGAAAGGATTACCAGCAATCTGCCTTACTATCACTAAAGTGATATCCATATAGATATCAATATATCACTTGTGACTTTCTTTGTTACAAAACACTAATTTGAATCTAAAATTGAAATGATTAAAATGAAATCATAAGAAGGAATATGTAAGCTACCCACTTGATTTCCATGGGATTGTAGTTCAATTGGTCAGAGCACCGCCCTGTCAAGGCGGAAGCTGCGGGTTCGAGCCCCGTCAGTCCCGGCGTATTCAATAAAAAAAAAAGACATAAACGCCCCTTTTTGTTTCTGGGCAAGAGGATCAAAATGGTTTCCGTTATCTTTTTATTTTAGTTTTCTTTTTTCATCAAGCAAAAGAAAGGGGTATTTCCATAGCACCAATTGATGGTAGAGAGCCATATGTAAATTAGTATAATTATAATTATTGAGAGCATTCAACACTTCAAGAACCAGATACTGTACGGGGTTTCTTCTTTTTGTCAATTAAAACTCGTATAGGAAAATGAAATAGGATAGCGTATAATACGTTTGCCAAGAGTACCTATATATACTTTTGTTTCTATGAAGTCAAGGAAGTGAAAATAGTTCGAATCCAACCAAGGAAAGAGGATATTTAAAAAATAAAGATAAAATTAGTCTTCCCTAATGATTTTAACGATTAGAGTCGATGTCGAAGAAAAACTCGTAAGAAAATTTAAATAGTTAATTTTTTAGAATATTTTAGTTTTTTTACCGGGACTCGTCTTTATCACATTCCCTTTGTTTTCCAAAAATATCATAGATCCTTACAAAATTTGTTAAATTTCAAATTGAAATTTCGTACTTGTTTTCTCTATTTGATTTCTATTGTTTATTTAAGGTTCTTTAGAAACTCTTTTTGTAAACAATCGAAGTAGAAAAGGTTTTTTATGATATTTCATTAGATGATTGTACAAGGAAAGTAAAGTACTAGGTTGTAGAAACGAAAGCGGGGAAAAAGAATCATAAATCAATATTTTTTGATTGGATCAGGAATCTCATTATGTATTCGGTGTGGATAAAAGATCTTCCTATGTTATACTATTAAATTCTTGACGATGAATCGATTTTATAGCTCCGATATTGTTATTCATGATATTTCTTTCATTCGATATCATCGAAATCTAATTCATCTGAGTGAGTTTACAAGCGAAAGATTTCTCATCTCTATGGGATTAAATCCCGAGATATTCCAAAGAAAAAAAAATAAATAATAAACGATTAAATTATGGAAGTCAATATTCTTGCCTTTATTGCTACTGCACTCTTCATTCTCGTTCCTACTGCTTTTTTGCTTATAATTTACGTAAAAACGGTTAGTCAAAATAATTAATTTGAATACAATTTGACTATCAATGAAAAAAAAGGATGTCAATTTTTCGTCTTAAATGAAAGGAATGCATTAGACTCAGTAGTATCCTAAGGGGCCCGCTAGTATGGTAGAAAGAGACCTCTTTCTACCGTACTAGCCATTATGGTTATTGTAATGTATAAAGATACAAGTGAAATATCTTAATATAAAGTAATCCACCCATATCTCTCTTTTTCTTTATAAATGTAAAGTAAATATAAATGAAATAGAATATGAAATGTATGTACATACTTTCTCAATTTCATTTATTTGTTTGATCCATTTAATACGGATAATCCGAATTCGATGGAAACTTCTTGAGATTTCGAAAAGGGGTTACCCCATGAATGGTTAACGGTGTAAACCCTGATATAAAAATATAAAATGAGTCAATAAAACAAAACATAAATCCAATTTCTAAAAAAAATCTTAAAAAAATTGCCGGCCGGTCTAGAAAACTAAAACAATTGATACAGGTTGATAGAGTTTGATTATTATCGCAATTAGGAGTACTTCTAGAGCCCACTTCTTCCCCACACTACGAGAGAGAGGGAAAATGTAAAAACTACCATTAAACCAGCCCATGCGAGACTTACTATATCCATGTGAATTCTGTCCCCTATTTCTATGAATATGAAGAAACTTTTCCATTATTGTTCACTAATAATAGTGAAATCACTGGTGCAGAGTCAAAAAAAGGGAGAGGTATTTGGTCACCATTGATGAACTACTCAAAAAAATCCACTTATCTTATAATGAGTTATTCTTAATTATAGAATTTCTAGTAGAATCGACAAGATGTAAACACAAGTAAACAGACACTTTTCGAAGTATCCAAGGAATCTGACTCACATGTAGAAAGAATAATATTTTTTCTTTCTTTTATCGTTTTTTATTTTTGGAAGTAAAACGAAAGGCAATTCTTCATCTAATATTGATTGAAGGTCTGAGCATTCCGAGACTTTCATGAGTCTGTATCCAAAGTATCTTAGGTCCTTTACAAAACTATTAATTTAATTCCCTCGCTGCCTATCCAATCTAATGGATTTCCCTCCACTCCTTTTAGTTTTCCTCGAATCTGATAGGCAAAACTTTAGGTTAGAGAATAGAACCTCGAGAGCCAGGGGCTTAGAATCATGAAAAGAAAGTATCAAGAGTCTTTTCCTACGTTTGTTATAGTTTTATAACAGGAGATTTCAAGTCTGTTGTTGAGGCGGCACCCGGATTTGAACTGGGGAAAAAGGATTTGCAGTCCCCCGCCTTACCACTCGGCCATGCCGCCAAAACGATAGAAACTAGATTCAAAGTTTCTCTTTTTTTTTTTTCAACTCCTAAAAAAAAATATAGATTTTCAGTCACAAAATATAGAATCTAGTACAAATCAGAACCATTAACTATTGACTGTAAATTCATGACCTTTTTTGAATTCAGGTCTACATTTTTTTATTTCTAATAATATAAGAAAATCATTATAAATAGATTTATAACTAATCTATATTAAGTTTTTTCAATTAAAAAGAAATCTTCTTCAATTTCAATTATAACAGTAATGATGAGTATATGTAAACCCCAGAATCAGAACATACGTTACGTTGTTTATAAGCTATAGCTCTATAATGGGGTATTTTATCTCTCTAGGGATGCTTTTGAAGGGTAATTCTCAATAAATTTTTGTATTTTAATTTTTCATTGAATCCATTGAAAAGAAAATTGAATTTTTGGTAGAGCACAGCATGTGCTGTCCAAAATAGAACTGTACCACAATAAAAGAAGAAAAAGAGACATATATATATATCTGTGCATTCTTTAATAATAATAAAAATGAATAAATAAAAAAACCCACGTTTTCTTACCTACTTCAATTCAATGATATTCTAAATATTCTATTCAAAATAGGTAAAAATCAATCTTTTTTCTGCAAATATTTTTTTGAACAATGAAATACAAATACATGAAAAAGTCAAGTGGTTAAAAAAGAAGTTTTCTATTTATTATATGTTTATCTGCTCGAACAGATCCAATCATGAATACAGTTTTTTATGGTATGCAATCGAATTGGAATATGTAATATCATAGGTGAAAATGAAATTACTTTTTTTTCTAGTCTTTACAAAATTCCATAAGTTCCAGTGGTATTTCTCAATTCTGTTCCATTTGGATCTCTTTCTTATAAAAAAATTCCAATTGAATCTAGTCTCCGTTCATACGTATTTCATACATTCCATATATCTTGGAGTTGGATAAAATTTCATGTGATTCAGTAAACAGAATAGAAATTCCATTATTTATTGCTAGATCGAATTCTATGGATATGATTCGGTGAAGAATGAGAGATGGGATGGGATTTTTTCAATAAACGGATAAATGGGAAATTCAAAAAAGATGCTCGGGGATGGAAAAGAGGGAACATCTACAATACCCGGATTTAATCAGATACAATTTGAAGGGTTTTATCGGTTTATTGATCAGGGTTTAATAGAAGAACTTTCTAAATTTCCAAAAATTGAAGATATAGATCACGAAATTGAATTTCAATTATTTGTGGAAACATATCAATTGGTAGAACCTCTGATAAAAGAGCGAGATGCTGTCTATGAATCACTTACATATTCTTCTGAATTATATGTATCCGCGGGATTAATTTGGAAAACCAGTAGGAATATGCAAGAACAAAGAATTTTTATTGGAAACATTCCTTTAATGAATTCCCTTGGAACTTCTATAGTAAACGGAATATACAGAGTTGTGATCAATCAAATATTACAAAGTCCTGGTATCTATTACCAGTCAGAATTGGATCATAACGGGATTTCGGTCTATACTGGCACCATAATATCAGATTGGGGGGGCAGGCTAGAATTAGAGATTGATAAAAAAGCAAGAATATGGGCTCGTGTGAGTAGGAAACAGAAAATATCTATTCTAGTTCTATCATCAGCTATGGGTTCGAATCTAAGAGAAATTCTAGAGAATGTTTGCTACCCTGAAATTTTCTTATCTTTCTTGACCGATAAGGAGAAAAAAAAAATTGGGTCAAAAGAAAATGCTATTTTGGAGTTTTATCAACAATTTTCTTGTGTAGGTGGGGATCCAATATTTTCTGAATCCTTATGTAAGGAATTACAAAAAAAATTCTTTCACCAAAGGTGTGAATTGGGAAGGATTGGTCGCCGAAATATTAACTGGAGACTGAATCTTAATATACCTCAGAACAATATATTTTTGTTACCACGAGATATATTAGCAGCTGCCGATCATTTGATTGGGATGAAATTTGGAATGGGTACACTTGATGATATGAATCATTTGAAAAATAAACGTATTCGCTCTGTAGCGGATCTTTTACAAGACCAGCTCGGGTTGGCTCTGGCTCGTTTAGAAAATGTAGTTAAGGGAACTATAGGCGGAGCAATTAGGCATAAATTGATACCTACTCCTCAGAATTTGGTAACTTCAACTCCGCTAACAACTACTTATGAATCCTTTTTCGGATTACACCCATTATCTCAAGTTTTGGATCGAACTAATCCATTGACACAAATCGTTCATGGGAGAAAGTTGA